TTCATATTTTGTCGACCAATCCTTCCTAATTCACATCTTTGTTGAAAGAATTTCGTGTGTAATTCCTTACATAAGGATTCCGAAAATACAGGATCCCCGCCTACACAAGAAAATTGTTGATAAAACTCCAAAATGGCATTTTCTTTTGATCCAATTGTTTTTTTCTCTTTCTCATTCAGGAAAGACAAGAACATCTCAGGATAGCAAACATTCTCTAGAATTTCTCTTAGATTCGAACCCATAGCTGATGATAGAACTAGAATAGATATTTTCTGTTTCCTACTCACACGAGCCCATATCCTTGCTTTTCTATCAATCTCTAATTCTAACCTCCCCCCCCAATCTGATATTATCGTCCCGGTATAGACCGAAATTCCGTTATGGTCCAATTCTGACCGATAATAGATACCGGGACTTTGTAATATTTGATTGATCACAATTCTGTATATTCCATTTACTATAGAAGTTCCCAGGGAATTCATTAAAGGAATGTTTCCAATAAAAATGGTTTGTTTTTGCATATCCCTACTGCTTTTCCAAATTAATCCCGCGGATATATATAATTCAGAAGAATATGTGAGTAATTCATATACAGCATCTCGTTCTTTTATCAAAGGTTCTACCAAGTGATATGTTTCCACAAATAATTGAAATTCAATTTCTTGATCCGTATCGTCTTCAATTTTTGGAAATTTCGAAAGTTCTTCCGTTAAGCCCTGATCAATGAATCTACAAAATCCTTCAAATTGTATCTGATTAAAACCAGGTATTGTACACATTCCCCCATTTCCATCCCCGAGCATTTTTGATTTCCTATTTATCGAAAAAATTCCAGTATTGACCCATTCTTCATCAAATCAGCGGGATTGATCTAGCAATGCTGGAATTTCTATTCTGTTTACTGAATCACATGAAATTTGGGAAGTAAATCCACATATGGAATGTATCAAATGCATCTGAACGGAGTAAAAAAGAGACTTCTTGGATACTCAAATTGGAAGTTGTAACAGATATGGAAAAGAATTGAGAAATGCTACTTAGACTTATGGGATTTTGTATAGAATCTCAAAAAAGTGATTCAATTTCTATCATTTTTATGATATTCCAATCGGGTTGGATACCAAAAAAAAGAAATGGAGTTAGGATTTGATCTGTTCGATGAGATAAAGACATAATAATAATCAAGGCTCTATTTTTGATGTTTTTTAGCACTTAATTGATGGATTCTAGCGTTCAATAAAGGATTCGCAGAAAAGAAAGATCTTTGACTAGAATACTTTTTTAGTAGAATACGATTGAAGTGCATAAGATAGCATAGTAAGAAGGCTTGTATTTAGTAAACATGTGTAAATAGTTATCTAGATACATATCTTTCCTCATTTATTAGAGTTCCTTTGGGGACAGCCAATTTTGGATTTTCTAGTCAATGAAAACCGGAAGCACTACAATTTGCTCATAATTAGCTATCATAGGGCATCATATATAGATACCCGATTCGCTATTTGTAGAACAATTGAGGTTCTGGGGTTTACATAGACTTCTATTTGCTCTTATAATTGAATTTGGGAAGGATTTTTTGATTGAAAAGAATTCATACGGATTAGTTATGTATCAATTTCAATTTGATCTAATTAGGACTAGGAAAAGACAGACCATTTTCGATTCCAATCCAAGAATTGTTCATGAATTTACAAGCCCATTTAATAGTTAATGGTTCCAATTTATCCGGACTTTTGGCTATTGGGACTGAAAAACCACATTTTGTTTTTTCAATATATAGAGAAAATAGAAAAGAATCAAATAAAAGAGAGGGAAAGTTTTTCTATATTTCTGTTTTGAGATACTATACATACAACGCAAGGAAGGGATGGGGCCAATGCAAAAAACGAAGAAAGTCTTTCGGACCGGGGATGAAGTCAAATGGGATTCAAGATGAAAGTACAATAAAAAAAGAAATTGAGTAGGCCCTCCACCCCAAGCAAAGGAGGAAGATTTTCATCTATTTCGTATCATTCTGGCGGCATGGCCGAGTGGTAAGGCGGGGGACTGCAAATCCTTTTTCCCCAGTTCAAATCCGGGTGTCGCCTGATTAACAAAAAACGCGGAATCCCTTCTTTTTTTGGTTTTGCTGATAGAACTCCCCGAATTTTCCTGAGCGGAAACAAACGGAAGAAAAAGATTCTTGCTACTTGCTTGATTCGAAACATATGGAAGCTCGGTTCTCTAAAGCGAAAGTGCTTGAAATCCTTGCCTCTAGGATTCAAGGAAAGATTCTAGTTATAGTAGTGCACGGGAATCGGTAAATCTTTATATGCGAGCCCTTGCACTACTAATGGAGTGTTTAAGTACTGGGTTCTGAATTCGATTGCATAGATTAGATTGCATAGTACGACATAAAATCGAATTTGTGGTTGTGGTAAGAGCTGAAGAGACTTTCTATACGGACTCGTGGGAGTCTTTTACTTCGATGGAAAATCGGCTTTTATAGCTCAAATGCGAAAATCAAAAAAATTCTTTCTTTTTATTTCAAAACGCCTAGTCAAGAATGGAATAAATGGAATAGAAAGCCCTCCGATTCTTTCACAGAGACAATACTTAGACAGCAAGGATACGATCCAAGGGGAAATAACGGTATGTCATAGATAATGATCTATCTTGCTTCTAGCTTTTTATATCTTTCAAGAAAGAATTCAGATTGAGGACAAGAAAAGAAAGAATAGGTCTTATTAGTGCCACATCTTATTCTTACAACTTGCGAGGATTCCCTTGATACTTCCAAAGGTGTCACTGCCCATTTTGCTTAGGCTTAACGTTTTCCGATTCCACTAGAAAAATCATACCTTCTAAGAACTTTGTTAGAAGCGAATTTTTTGGATCCTTTCATCAACGGGCTCGGGTCAGAATACCCTTTTGACTCTGCGCCAGTGATTCCACTATTATTAGTGAGTGAACAATAATGGAATAAATTCTCTTCATAGAGATAGGGGACATAATTTACATGGATATAGTCAGTCTTGCTTGGGCTGCTTTAATGGTAGTCTTTACATTTTCCCTTTCACTGGTAGTATGGGGAAGGAGTGGGCTCTAGAGGTACTACTAATTTAATTGAGCAGAGGAATAAAACCGTATCGACTCTTTAGATCGTTTTGCAAAATCTTTTTACTTTTGATTTTTATGATTTCTATTTGATTTTTTTTCCCTCTTTCTCTTTGCTGGTCCAAGAGAAGGACAAGTTAGGAGATACATACCTTCTATGCTATGGGAAATAAGATATACATTGCGGTTGTTCATGGAGAGACTGCGCATAATAAGATCGTACCTCGGGCAAGCCACACATTGCCCACTTACTTTCTTTACTTTACCGCTTTTTTCTTCGTTTTTGTTTTGAAAAATGTTATTTATGCTTTATTCACTCATTTCATATCATGGATCACGAGTTCAAAATGGTAGGTTTGACTCTTCCTTTTCAAAATCTGAAGCAATTCTCAGAGAACCTCTCGGCTCCGCTGTTAACTCTTCAATCAATTCCTTTTTCGGAATACTCAAAGAAAATCCAGCAATTTTCTTTTATCCGCACATATTTCCTCATTGATTTGATTCTTTCGATGAATGCCGGAATTCCTATTCAATAGAACTGAAATTAGAACCGTACTAGTAAGAATTGCCCTTCGGTTGATTATTTCAGATTGATTGGAATCAAGATAAATGAAATAGATGAAGCAAAGAAATCGAATTGAGATGATATAGAAATCCATATATGTATAGTAAGAAGAGGGATATTCTAGATTGATTAATAGATATCAATCCTGTAGTTTTATACAGTACAACTTGTTACATTACAATAAGAATAGCTAGTATGGCAGAAATCTATATTTCTTTCTGTCATACTAGCTGTCGGATCTCATAGAATACTATACCGCTGATTAGAGTCCGCCAATTTCATTTAAGACGCGAGATGAAAAGCCTTTATTTCTTCAATCGTTGACTAAGAAAACAAGTCAAGTTGTCTTCAAATTAATCACTTTGACTGACAGTTTTTACGTATATTATAAGTAAAAACGCAGTAGGAACTAGAATAAAAAGTGCAGTAGCAATAAATGCGAGAATATTTACTTCCATAATCTCTAATTTTTTTTTGTCAATAACTCGGGATTTAATCCCATCGAGATGATAAATCTTTCGCCTGCCAATTCAACGGGATGGATTACACCCCGATGATATGAAATCGGATCAATATCATGAATAACAATATCTATATCTGAGCTATCAAATCAACTCATCGTCGAGAATTGAATAGTATAACATAGGAAGATCTTTTATCCATACCGAATCAAAAATGGGATTCCTGATCCAATCCCTTTATTTGTCTTTTTTGATTTTGATTCTTTTGATTTCTCCCTCTTTTCCATTCTTGTTTTTTCTATAACCTATTGCCTTCCTTGTACAATTATTTGCTGCAGTAGCATTTGACCTACAAACAAAATCAAACAAAGAAATGAAATAGAAAATCAAAAAAGAAGTGAAGTTCAGTACTTTTTTTTTAATGATCTATTTTTTGTGGAAAAGAAAAAAAAGAAAAATAATAGAATAATATCTAATATGAGAAAAAGAAGTCCAAGTCTAATATAATATAAGGTATAAAAAAATCGAATATTCCATGAAATTCACTAGGTTCGAGTTTGTTCTTTATTTTGGTGAAAGTACCCCTTCCTATTTTTGAACTTAAATAAAAAAGATTATTCAGTCCCCCTCTTCTATAAGAGAGGTTGTGGTCTTTATTTATTAATTAATATACCTTTCTTTGGATTAATAATGAATGGGACGCATATCTCAAAAGATACGTCTTCAATTTGAAGAGATAGATTGTTTCAAAGTCAAACTAGTAATTGAAGTGAAACAAACTCGGAACCAGAAAAGGATCTATTTGGAATCTTAAAAGTAAACGATTCTATCACATGAATTCTGTTCAATTCATTTTTCATCGTACAAGAAATGAATTCTCGCCCCCGGTAAATAGAAATATATGGTATTCTATTCCACGTGTGTTATCGGCATCTTTTTGAATCCTAACTATGATGCTACCAATAATTGTCACAATCCCCATACGTCTCTCCCATTTGTTTGATGAGACATGTGAAACGAAAAAAAAAAGTATGGGATTTGATTCCGTCGCGTCGGGACTGACGGGGCTCGAACCCGCAGCTTCCGCCTTGACAGGGCGGTGCTCTGACCAATTGAACTACAATCCCAGAGAAATAAAGAAGTATACATATTCCTATAATTGCATTTTAACCATTTCTATTTAGATTAGAATCGCCGCGTTGGAACAGAGGTTTGAGTGATATATTGATATCTCTATATATCTCGATTGATTGATCTCTCCACGCATCAATCATGGGAGGGTACTTACTTTAGTGAGAACGGCCTGGATTACTAGTACTCCTTTAGTTATTGCCAAATCCAGTAATAATCAATCATCAATCTTTCAATAAAAAAAAAAGAGAAAAAAATCGTTTTTTTTTGACTCTTTATACTTAGAGATCCTGATATGAAATTAGAGTGTTAACAAAATCATAATTTGTGGTAACAAAGAAATAGAATGAATCAAATAAAGCGGGAGGGATATATGAAATTTTACTTTTTTTTTTTTCGTGTGTAGTTGGAATTTTGGAAGAACGTATGAAGAACAAATGGTCTATATCATTTCCTGGTGGATCCGCGAATTCTTGGGCCGAGCTGGATTTGAACCAGCGTAGACATATTGCCAACGAATTTACAGTCCGTCCCCATTAACCGCTCGGGCATCGACCCAGGAAGAATCAATTCGAAGCTTATTGAGAATCCACGATCAACCTCCTTTCGTTCGTAGTACCCTACCCCCAGGGGAATTTGAATCCCCGTCAACTCCTTGAAAGAGAGGTGTCCTGACCTCTAGACGATGGGGGCATACGTGCCCGGCGCTCTCATACTATGCTCATGGTATAGTATGAACATTTTTTTTTTTATTGTCAATATCGATTTTTCTATTCTATTAGAATATTAGTAGAGATTCAAATATGAAATAGTCAAGATATATATGCAAAAAATGGATCTATATTGATATATAATACATCTATATAGGTGGATTCTATCTGCATAGTAGTGACCTATTCACGAATTGAATGAAATTAAAGGGCCCTTTTAACTCAGTGGTAGAGTAACGCCATGGTAAGGCGTAAGTCATCGGTTCAAATCCGATAAGGGGCTTTTTGTTCATAAGACCTCACTTTATAGGTATTATTCAGATTTGAGGGGAAAATAAAGATGGATATTTTTCGTTTTTTTTTTTACTAAAAAAAAGTAAGTAACTAACTGTATCATTATCATGGGTTAGAGTATACTCATTGTCGTTATAAAAGAGATTTTGATTTCGAAAATCAAGTGGAACACTTGTTTATTCTAATGAATAATGATAAGTCGTCTCTTGAATCGCCAACTATTCCTATTTTCCATGATTCCAATCAATCAAATCTAGTCGAATCTAAAAATGAGAAATCAACAAAAAAAAAACAAAAAGTAAGTAGACCTAGCCCATAGAATCATGACTATATCCACTATTCTGATATTCAAATTCGATAGAGATGAAATTGGAACGGCGGGCTTTTTTGATTTCATATTTTTTTTGACTCTGCAAGAATCTGTCGATATTTCCGGTTCCATTTTCTTGTTCCTGGGATATTTAAGAGGAGTAAATTGATAGACCTTTCCCTTGTTTACAGAAAGGGGTTTAGTTAAAGTTCCAAGAGTCTTTTTTTTTTTATCTTTCTTTGATTCCAGAACACAAGATCAATATAGATAAGATATATATCTATCAGATCATGACTTGATGTACCAACTATTTCCATATTGATATAGTTGATATCGTTTTTCCGACAATGTGATGAGGGAGAATGGGTGCGAGAAAGAGACTTTCATTTAAAGTCTCCTATTATTTCATTTTGTATTGGTATTGAATTTACAAAAAAAAAGGAAATGGAATTCGACTTTTTTTCTGACAAATACAATACAAAATGAAATAAATAGAAAAAGATTCAAATTGCATTTCTTGTTTTGAACCGTGAAAGAAATACTCTGAAGTTTTCTATTCATCTGAAGGAAAAGGAAATAGAACAAAAAAGACAATAAAAGAAACTGAAAGGGTAAAATAGAAAGTAATCAAATAGGATACTAGAATAGTTTAATCCAATAGAAATTAATACATCAAAATATTGATTTTATCAACTCAAGGACAAGATCAAAAAAGAAGATTAATTGATGAACCAAGAGGAATCAGCCGGGGGGTCGACGGATATTGAGAGGGGGGATCCCTTGTTCCTTGAACAATTCAATTCTTTAAACAAATTTGTCTGATTGATGATTCATAAGACAATTCATGGTTCAGGTGCTTATTAAGAGTAGGAAGGAATAGTCGAATTGAGTTCATGAATTTACCTAGTTCAGGTTATGGACCAAGAAAGGTTT